CGATTGATTAGCCAATGTTTCAAAATTGAATGTTGGTTCATTGCAACCAAATAAACCAAGACCCAGAACCCCCATTAATAGAAAAATGGAGCTTCCTGCAGTGTACAAAATAAACTTTGTAGCTGAGTATAGACGTTTCTTTCCTCCCCACATGGATAAAAGTAGATAAACGGGAATTAATTCAAATTCCCACATTATGAAAAAAAGTAAAAGATCTCGAGAAGAAAATGATCCTATTTGACCACTGTACATTGTTAACATCAGAAAATGGAATAATCGAGAATCTCGAGTAACTGGCCAAGACGCTAAAGTAGCTAAAGTAGTGATGAATCCCGTCAGTAAAATAGGTCCTATAGAAAGACCATCTATTCCTAATCTCCAGTGGAAATCAAAAAAGTTGATCCATTTATAATCTTCTATCAGTTGACTTAATGGATCGTCCGGTTGGAAATGATAATAGAATGCATAGGTTATTATAAGGAGTTCCAATATGCATATAAACATAGTATACAACCTAATTACCTTATTCCCCCTATGCGGGAAAAAGAAAATTAATGAACCCATAAAGATAGGCAAACCTACAGTTATTGTTAACCAAGGAAAATAATTCGTGGTAAAGACAAGATAGACTTGGACCAAAAAAACCCGTACCCGAAAAGAAAAATATGAAATATATATTTTTCTTTTTTTTTTTCTTCTCGAGCGCGGATTTTTGTCAGTAAAAAAAAAAAAAAAAGAAAATGGATTTAAATAGAGTTTTCTGGAACGTATCAATAAGCTAGACCCATGCTACGAGTTGTTTCATGCCATAAATAAACTCGAACACTCAAAAAATCTGTTGGACAGGCAGATTCACATCTCTTACAACCGACACAATCCTCGGTTCTTGGAGCAGAAGCTATTTGCTTAGCTTTACATCCGTCCCAAGGTATCATTTCTAATACATCTGTGGGGCAGGCTCGGACACATTGAGTACACCCTATACATGTATCATAAATCTTTACTGAATGTGACATTGGATCTATAAATTTTTTGAACTTCATTCATTTTCGATCTAGTAATAGTAAACTTGTAAATGAATCACATATTCAAACACCAGACGAATCAATTAGTTACCAGAATTTTTGAATAAACCTAAACAACTTCTGGATCGGCTTAGAAAAGAGATTCAAAATACTTTGATTTTTTCAATTTTTGCAAGTATGATCATACCTTATGTGATATATTTACTCATCGAATTTGAATTGATGACTATTAAAATTTTTATAATTAAAATACTACTTATTCAACAAATTCGATTGATTAATACGAGTTGATTTTCGGTTACGATAAATTGACGAAAGAATAGCTGGTCCAACAGCTGCTTCAGCGGCTGCAATAGCTATAACAAAAATGGAAAAAATGTTTCCTTTTAATTGGCGACTATCAAAAAAATCAGAAAATGTTACGAAATTTAGATTAACTGCATTCAAGATAAGTTCAAGACACATAAGAGCTCTAACCAAATTTCGGCTCGTGATTAATCCATAGATACCGATAGAAAATAAATAGGCACTCAAAACAAGTACATGTTCGAGCATCATTGACCAACTCCTTATCAATATAGATTTATTTCAATATGACAACAATTAAACCTATTTTTTTGACTAGAATATACCAAATACAGAAAAAAAGAATATGTTGGTAACAGATTGAACAAAAAGTATTTTTTTTTTATTTATTTTAGCCATGAATTCAAATCGAATTGAATGAAAATAGATAAGAATAAAGTTTGATTGGTATTTCCATTTTCGTTTTAAAGATTTATTATTGACGAGCCATAGCAATTGCACCTATCAAAGCAACTAAAAGAATTATCGAAATGAGTTCAAATGGAAGAAAAAAATCGGTTGATAAATGAATTCCAATTTGTTGACTATTATTTATCAAATCTTGTTCTAGAATCTGATTTGATCTTGTAGTCCAAATAATTCCGTACCATGATGTATTTAGAATAGTAGTAATTAATGAAACAAAAAGACTTGTACAAACTAAGGAAGTAACCCCATCCCCAACAGTTAAAAGATGAAAATCTTTGTCATATTCTGACTCATTCATGAACATTACAGCAAATATGATTAAAACATTTATAGCTCCCACGTAAATAAGGAGCTGTGCAGAAGCTACAAAATGAGAGTTTACTAGAATATAGAATAAAGATATACAAACAAGAACCAATCCCAACGAAAAGGCAGAAAAAATTAGATTAGTAAATAATATAATTCCTAGACCTCCTAATATAAGGCCCGATCCCAGAAAGGCTAAAAGAAAATCATGTATTGGTCCGGGTAAATCCATTATATGTAAAATAAGAAAAAAAAAGAATGTTTCATGATCTTATTAACAACCTGACCAGGAAAAAAAGTGAGCTCTATTTACGATATGTTCCCAATTGAATGAGATCCTAATGGGTGTGAATTGATATAGGTACATGAACCAATCGTATTTTTTAAAGGATAGTTCAAATTGAAATCATTACGATAAAAAAATTTTCAATACAAATTCATATACAATATACAAATAAATAGGCAATTTTCATCAACCAATTAAATCAATAGTTGGGATTTTTCGTTATTGACCAAGCAAAAAGAAATAAACTTTTTTAAGTTAGATAAGAAACTGAACCTTAGTAATTGGGAATTGTTCTTAAATCAAGGGATTCTTTTTTATTTGGGGCGAATTCAAAATTGTTCGAATTGTAAAATCATCAATTATTGATATTGGTAAACGACCTAAAGCAATTTGATTATAATTTAATTCGTGACGATCATAGGTAGAGAGTTCATATTCTTCAGTCATTGATAAACAATTTGTTGGACAATACTCAACACAATTACCACAAAATATACAGATTCCGAAATCAATACTGTAATTTAGCAATCGTTTCTTTCGAATATCAATTTCCAATTTCCAATCAACAACAGGTAGATCTATAGGACATACACGAACACATACTTCACAAGCAATGCATTTATCAAATTCAAAGTGGATTCGACCGCGAAAACGCTCCGATGTAATCAATTTTTCATAGGGGTATTGAATAGTTACAGGTAAACGATTTGCATGAGATAGGGTAATCATAAAACTTTGACCAATATAACTTGCCACTCGTACTGTTTGTTGACCATAATTCATGAACCTAGTTACCATACGGAACATATCATAAATAGTAATAAAAATTTGTGATGTTTCTTTCTTTCTCTTGTTTGAGACAAGTTGTGAATCTAGTGAATATAAAAAATTCTATTTCTTTATAATGATTCTATTTCTTTATAATGAAAGGAGTTGGGAAGAAGTTGTTAATAATAGATTACCTAAAGAAATAGGTAAAAGAAATTTCCATCCAAGATTTAATAGTTGATCCATTCTCAATCTAGGTAAAGTCCATCTTGTTGTAATAGAAATGAACAAGAACAAATAAGTTTTAGTTAATGTAATGAAAATGTCAATTGTCATTCGAAAAACTCCATACACTTCATTTTTTTCAAAAAGTTCAGGAAAAAATATGTACGGAATAGAGAGATTCCAACCCCCCAAGTAAAGAACTGTTACAAATAATGAAGAAACTAGTAGATTTAGATAGGAAGCAACGTAAAATAAACCAAATTTAATACCTGAATATTCGGTTTGATAACCTGCTACTAATTCTTCCTCTGCTTCTGGTAAATCAAAAGGCAATCTTTCACATTCTGCTAGAGAAGAAATTATAAAAATGAAAAATCCTATAGGTTGTCGCCACAAATTCCACCCCCAAACCCCATATTTTGACTGTGCTTCAACTATATCAACTGTACTTGAACTGTTAGATAATTATAGTCGGTGATAAGATGGTTGTTATCATCGCTATTCCAGAACCGTACATGAGATTTTCACCTCATACGGCTCCTCGAGAGTCACAAAGAAATCTAAGGAGGGTTTCGATATTCTTTAATCTTGATGTTTATAGGATAGAGTCAAAATCAATCGAAAGATCCTAAATTAGGATAATGGAATTCCGTCTGCTATACTATAAAAAGTGCTTCTGAATTAATCTCATCTTTTACTTGAATTTAACTTAAACTTAAAATAAAGAAATTTTTCTTTATTTTATTGAGTAATAACTATTGAGTAATAACTATTGAGTAATAACGTAGTATTTTTCAATAAACTTTTAGCAATATCAATAACTATTTCACCCTATCCCTAGCATCTTATCATCTTCGATTACAAAAAAGAATTAAACATTAATTCATGAATCATGACAAGATATGCTATTTCAATTAATATAGAGATAGAAAAGTATAGAGATAGAAAAGCAAGAATAAAAGGCTTTTTTCTGAGAGAGAGAACAAAGGGAAAAGCCTTTTTCTATTTTTATAATTAAAAAAAGTAAAAGATTACTTCGTTCCTGATAGTTTTTCGTTTAATCGGTGGATAGGAGCATACTCTGGATCGGAATTTTTGGGAGTACTACTTGATCATTTCTACCAATTTTAAGCCCCAATTAGTATTTCTTTAGAAATGATTTTTCAGATAACTTAGATAATCTCTATTACTAATCCTTTGTGTACCTTGGTGTTTCTAATCATCCACTCATTTTTGCTCAATCTCTATTTCATGTCATATATGGTAATACATATAAAAGATAGTAAAAACTCCATAGAGTTGATCTTTTCAACCCGTTTCAAGCCATGATGATTAATCACTTGGGGTAAACAATCTTTACTCTATTATGTTTACTTTCGCTTAACTCTTGTACATAGGAAACGAGACTCAAGCTTTTTACTGCAAATTTCGAAGCTGTTTTCTTTCACTCATATAACTATCTGGTTTTATTCATCAACCGGAAGGGTGAATAAAAAATGGAGATATTGATTCAATGTATTTAAGTTCATTTCTAGATAGAAAGCTACAAAGAAATAGGGAAAAACTTATGTTTCAACGAATCACACGTAGAGATATTGATAACACACATAGAGTTAATGGTATTTCATAACTAATCGATTGGGCAGCAGCCCGTAGACCACCTAAAAAAGAATATTTATTATTTGATCCATATCCGGACATAAGAAGTCCAATGGGAGCAATACTTGAAATCGCGATCCATAAAAAAACACCAATACTGAGATCGGTTAGAACAAGGTGATAGCCAAAAGGAATTACTGAATAACTTAGTAAAATGGATATGACTACTATAGAGGGCCCAACACCAAATAAACTCCTATCTCCTCTAGATGGAAGAAGGTTTTCTTTGAAAAGTAGTTTTGTACCATCTGTTAGAGCTTGAAGAATTCCCAAAGGTCCAGCATATTCAGGTCCAATACGTTGTTGTATCCCTGCAGATATTTCTCTTTCTAACCACACAATTACTAGTACACCTATTGTGATTCCCAATACAAGAATCAAAATAGGGGCAAGCATCCATATGGTCCCATAGACTTCTTTTAAGTATTCCAATCTAGAAAAAGAATTGATAGCTTGTACTTCTGTTTTATCAATTATCATTTCAACGATCAACTTCTCCCATAATGATATCTATGCTACCTAGTATCGTCATAATATCAGCCAATTTCATTCTTTTAACTAACTGAGGAACAATTTGCAAATTGATAAAACCTGGTGGGCGGATTTTCCATCTCCAAGGAAAAACACTCTGATCCCCTATCAAAAAAATACCCAATTCTCCCTTTGGGGCTTCGATTCTCACATAAAGTTCTTGTTTCGACAATTCCAAAGTAGGAGACGGCTTTTTACTAATGAATCGATATTCAAAATCATTCCATTCAGGATCTCTTACTCTATTAAAGCGTCGAATTTCTAAATTTTCATAAGGACCCCCAGGAATTCCTTCCAGAGCTTGTTGAATAATTTTTATGGATTCAGTCATTTCACCAATTCGTATTAAATAACGAGCTAATGAATCTCCTTCTTTTTGCCATTGGACTTCCCAATTCAATTCGTCGTAACACTCATAATGATCAACTTTACGAAGATCCCATTGGATTCCGGAAGCTCGGAGCATTGGTCCCGATAAACCCCAATTTATTGCTTCTTTTCCGCCAATAATGCCCACCCCTTCAACTCGTTCTAAAAAAATAGGATTTCGTGTAATAAGCTTTTGATATTCAGCAATCCCCGTTAAAAAATAATCACAGAAATCCAAACATTTATCTATCCAGCCATAAGGTAAATCTGCAATTACTCCTCCGATACGAAAAAAATTATGCATCATTCTCATACCGGTGGCAGCTTCAAATAGATCATATACCAATTCTCTTTCTCTGAAAATATAGAAGAAGGGGGTCTGTGCACCAATATCTGCCATAAAAGGGCCAAGCCATAATAAATGGGAAGCTATACGACTCAACTCCAACATAATTACTCGGATATAGCTAGCTCTTTTAGGTACTTGAATATTTCCTAATTGCTCTGGTCCATTTACAGTTATTGCTTCTGTGAACATAGTAGCTAAATAATCCCAACGTGTTACATAAGGAAGATATTGTATAATTGTTCGGTTTTCCGCAATTTTTTCCATTCCTCTGTGTAAATAACCTAATATTGGTTCACAGTCAATAACATCTTCACCATCTAAAGTAAGGATTAGTCGAAGAACGCCATGCATTGATGGGTGGTGAGGGCCCATATTAACTATCATGAGGTCTTTTCGTGTAACTGGTACAGTCATAGGTTTTTCTCAGATTCCTTTTTCCATGAATTGCTGAAAACGAATAAAAGTGCATCAAAATTCAAGATCTAATAAATCAAATAATTTAACTCTTTAAATTAAGGTCTTTTTCGTTCTCGAATATTCAATTGACTGATTAATTCTTTATAACGTACTCTATTTTTTTTTGACAAATAAGCCAACATCCGTTGACGTTTTCCCAGAATTTTCCGTAGACCTTTCTGAGATGAATAGTCTTTTTTGTGTAATTCCAAATGGGATGTAAGTTTCTGTATCTTATTGGTAAAATGGAATACTTGAAATTCAACAGACCCCCTATTTTCTTCTTTTTTTTCTTTTTCTTGCGAAATAACTGATATGAATAATTTTTTTGGCATAAGAAATTTCTTATACTTATTCTTTTTGCGAATATGAATTTTCATGATCAGTAATAATAATGTGAGCTATTTAAATCTGGTATACCCAATAAAAAATCCCAACTTTCTTATTGATATAGATTCATTTCCTCTTTCTCAAAGAGAATTTTTAAAGAAACTAAATAAATAATCAATCCAATTTTCAATTCGATTCGGATATGGATAGAAAAAGACGTTTCAGCACTCTCAAAATAATTGAGACTTACCAAAAAATTCTCTTGATTCATTTCTGGATCTAATTGATACATGATTGAATTAGTATTATGTATCTTAAATGGAATGGAAGATGAGGCGTAGATATCTATTAATTTACCCATACTATATTATATTTATATAGTATGGGATATAAGAGAAATATATCATCAATAAATTTTCAATCGTGGATACATATGTATTCTTAACATACTGAAACGACTACTATTGGTAGTATCAAACCAATAGCGATTCATACAAGCTAAATCTTCTAATCGAAAATTTGGCCAAAGAAAGAGTTTTAATTTAATTAATTTAGTTTTATCTTTATTAAGATCTTTGCTTTCATCGAAAAATTGACCACAGTTTTTTATTTTTACCTTGTTCCTATTGCAAAATACTTCATTTTTATCCACACCATTACTTTTCTTTGAATTGAAACAAATTAGAATTCTCAATTCTCTACGACGTCTAGGCAATAAAATAGTTTCAGGAGAAAACAAATCATAATGATTTTTGTCTCGATTTTTTGTCATTTTTTGATGTTTTGCAATAGATTCATCAAAATTCTTTTTATCAAGATTTTCGTAGCTTCTAGATTTTTTTTGGTCTTTACTCTTATGAACCAATGAAATACCTATGGTTTGATACATAAGAAATTGTCCATTACTTTTAGACAGACGGACTGCGTCTATAATCAATACTCCAATTTCTATTAATTCATTAAAAGTGCCGAATTCGCCCAAAAGCTTTAGTTCATCTAGATTCATTTTTTTCAGACTGACTGGCTTCATTTTCATTCTTTTTGTATTTCTGAATCTATGGTTTTTTTGAAGTATCTGTATATTTTTTTCCACCCTCTCGGAATTATCCCAGGTCACTTGATAAACCAAAAATTTTTCCAGGAACCCCTCGAGTTCTAAGTCTGCAGTACTCCTGATTCGTTTTTTACGTTTTTTCCTCTCTGATCTCATAGAATCTTCTTCAATATATCTTTGTTCCTCTGAGAGAGTAGATTCTTGGTTTTTGAAATCAGGATCCCATTGAGCTATGATTTCTTCTTTATTTCGATTTTCTAATTCAAATGAAAGAGATTTTCTTTCATTTGGTAATATAAAAGAATCTTTTTTTTTCTTTCTATTTGTGTTTTTATTTTTACTAAGAGTTTTACTTACATTTAAATTGAAAAAAAGTGATCTAATTGGTATAATCCACGGTTTCCTTTTATATGTATAATATGGATATAACCAAAATTCTGGGGAGAAAAAAGGTTCAAAATTGGATATGGGACGATTAAATATTTCTTCATTCATTCCCATCCAATCAAAAAGGTTTTTTTTTTGATTGGATGAATTGATTTCTTGATGAATTGGGAAATAAAAAAGATCTTTATCATTCATTTTATCAAAAATTTGATTTTGATAATTGAAAATTATCCAATCAAAAAATTTTCTATCTGGATTTTTATCTATATCGATAATATCCTTTTTTCCTAGATAATTAGTGATAGGGCCCCACATAGCAACTTTTTTTTCTTTCTGTGTGTTGTAATAATTATAAGTAGAATTTTTTGATTGGTTCTTATTTAATTGGAATGGTGACTCATAACTATATAAGTCCTTATTATCTTCATAATAAAGAAATTTATATGATAAAAGATCATATCTATAAATTTTTTTAAATTTTTTATTCTCGTGGATTTCCGAATCATTTTTTTTTTGTAATGAATGAATTGGTCTTTTTTTTTTTTTATACGAATCCCGTTTGCTTAAATTTGGATTTTTAACCTTACAATGTTGATTGACTCTGTTTCTCCATTTTTGCGGGACTAATTTCGACCATTCTATCGGAGATAAATTGTATTGATAGTTACTTTTTAACCAAATTTTCCATTGCTTTATTTCAGAATTATGGAGTTTCTTATGTTTCAATTGGGAATAAATTATTCCTTGTGTTCGAGAATCTTTTATTTCATTCTTAAGAAATAAAGATGTTCCGTGATATTCAAGGACTGATCTTAACTTATACAAGTTAAGAACTTGGGTTTGTGATAATTCGTAAAAAACATGGGCCTGTGATAAAAAAGAAAAAGAAAAAAAAAGATTCGAATTCTTCTTACTAATCTTAGTAATCTTACTAATAATCTTACTAATAATCTTATTAATCTTACTAATAATCTTACTAATAATCTTATTAATCTTACTAATAATCTTACTAATAATCTTATTAATCTTACTAATAATCTTACTAATAATCTTATTAATATTACTAATAAAAAGTGAAAGTGACTTTTTTATAGTCGAAATAAACTTCATTTTTTTTTTTGATTCAAGAACAGGTTGTGTATTTCTTCTGGGAGTCTTAATGATATTGATCTTGATATTGATATTATTGATATTGATATTGATATTGATATATAGAAACATATTTATGTATATCTTTTCCCAGAAAAATTTCAAAAAAGAATGTGATTTACGGATTAATCGCTCATTTCTTCTTTTAAATTTCTGACAAATAGATTCTATTCTTTTAGTACCATAACTTGGTTTGTTAGGATTACTATTTCGAGTTCGAAATATGTTTTCCTTGTCTTTTGTAATTCTTTCTATTTCTTTTTTGATTGTGCTTGTTCTATCAGTCCGATTCTTCATTTTTATTTCTGTCAGTGATAAATTTTTCCAATCCATAGATTGGGTTTGAATGGATGATTCATGAATGATTAGATTATTCATTCTAGAATCCTTTTCTTTTTCTTTTTTTATTTCACTTAAATCTTCTTTCAATTTTTTATATACTAGAATTAGAATTGGATTTAGGTTGAATAGTACTAGGTATTTTTTTATTATTTTTATATATATTTTTATATAAAAATTTATAATATTTATAACTATTTTTTTAAAAAATAGACCGTTACTCCATTCTTTTGTTTCCTCTAGGACTTTTTCTTTTTTTGTTTCCTCTAGGACTTTTTCTAGGACTTTTAATAAAAAAGAAATTCTTCTTTCTTTGAAAACTTTAAAAAAAGAAATTCTTCTTTCTTTGAAAATTCTTAGAGCTAGAAAAAACTCTTTTCGCAATTTTTTTCCAAATTTTTCTAGAAATTCTATTTGAAATTTTATTCGAAATTTTTGAATTTCTTTTTTGAGTTCTTCAAAAACGGGGTCCAAAATGGGTTTCCAAAACAATGGGTTTAGGTTCAAACCAGAAGGACGGTCAGCTTCCAGTCCTAAAAGCGTTAAATAACAAAAATCCTTCTGGTTTTCATTCTCATAATACACAACATTAGGGTCGTACCAAGGCCTTAGACGGAAAGGATATAGTACCTTTATCTGAATACCATCCAGTATTGGAGGGAATTCGTTATCTGGTAGTTCAGCACCATTCAAGTTGCATAAAAAATGCATTTCTTGCTTCAATTCCTCCAGATCCTCCGCCAGCTCGGACTCTTGGCCTAATAAGGAACGGATACCATGTTTAACCCGTATCAAGAAAGGTAATGTGAACTGTTTTCTAAGACACGAGTGCATTATTAATATGATACTTCTTATTCCGTGAGCGAATGGTAATTGCTCCCAAAATTCTGGCATTGGTGGATCTATTTCTTGTAGGTTTTTTTCTGCCTTTTTGTCTTCTTGGATTCTCAGTACGTACTCCACACGTAGCTCTCTATCCCGTCTTTTTTGTTCTTCTCTATCCCGTCTTTTTTGTTCTTCTCTATCTCTATATCTATAAGGTCTAACTTTCGGAGTTTCAAATTTCAATTTCAATTTCAATTGTTTTATTTTTTTTCTTATTCCGAAAGTATAAATATCGTAAGTAGGTCTGCCTAGTCTGTCTAAAAAAAGAGGGGAATGAAGATCTATTTGAATCAGGTTCCAAATACTCGTTTTGCGTCTTTGAGCACGCATAGAACCTTTGATTATTTCTCGACGAAAATCCGAGTTTGTCACATAACCTCTAACCAAAAACTCCTTGGGTTTGTCTTTGTCCTGATCAGCATCAGCTCGGATCAGAGTATCTGACATACCCAATACTCCTTTCCATTTCCTTAAGCGAATTTGATAATCCACTGTGATATTATCAAACTCTCTTCTTTCGTATTGTTCGTAGTCATCAATTAGTTTGTACGGCCATCGGGGGACTTTCTTATTGATTTCTTTTATTGCAAAAGATTTTTCTCTAGTTGTTTGAATGATGGAATCAGTTATGACTGCATCGAATAAAAAATCATTATCAAATGGATTTTTTTTCTGTTCAAATTTGTAGCAATTAGAATCATTAAAAATGATACTATGAATTTTATTTATCAAACTATTTTCTATTGCTATTGAATTTGTTACTGCAATTTCATTTAGCATTGCAGGTAAAAATAATTTTTTTTTTATTCCACGATAGGGTCCATTTAAGAGAGGGTCATATTTTTTAGGCAAGTATTCTTGTTGTCTTTTATCATTGCATAATCGATTCTTCTTTTCGAGTACATCCCAATAAAGATATTTTGTGTCTAGTGCTTCGATTCTTTTTCGAAACTCGTTATTTAAGATGTTCTTTTTTTCTTCATTGGTATAAATCCAATAATTATTCAGTTCTTCGAATTTTTCTGTTGTATATATTGTACATAAAGATAAAGGCTTCTTTCTTTGTATCATTTCCAAGAAAGTTGATAAACTGGGTGGATATGTAAACGAAATTCTTTCTTTTCCATCATTTTGACATGTAGAAAAAAAATATTGTGATGTTTCATTTTTTACAGCATTTTCCAATTGATCGTTTCTTATATATCGCAATGGACGGTTCCATTGGTTATAGTCGAAAAGAAGTGTCACAAGGCAGTTTTGATTAACACCAAAGCATAAGAGATTTTTTTTTTCTTCCTCTTTTTTAGTCCTCTTTGTTTCATAAGTTCTTTCCATTTTTACATCAATTTCTTCTTCTATTTCTGCATCTATTTCTTCCTCCCCTTTTTTTTCGTTTGTTTCTGAGATCTCTTTTAGGTTACTATAAAGAAGAGGTAGTGGCATTGCACCTAAATGGTGTATACAAATAACAACTAACAAAATACTACAGATTCGATCCATAGAATGGAAAATGTCTGACACAAAGTACCATAATTCTGACACAAAGTCCCATAATTCTGACACTAAGGACCCTAATTCTGACTCAAAGGACTTAGTAGATTGAATAAG